CCGTGCTCCAGATACTCGAATGAATATCCGACGGGGTAAAACCATCTCGATCAAGACGACAGATCCATTCTCTGTACTATCAATAGGATCAATTAGAACAAGTCGCACACTCATATTCCGGAAATACAGAAACAAAAAAATTTCGCGGTCAAACTACCAATCAACTAAAAGAAAAAGACGAGACCTAAATGCTTATTTAAAAGGTAGTATCTTGTAAATTGAATTCTAATTCATTGAAATTCCGTCCAGTAAAACGGACGAATTATAAATCTCTAAAATAATAGACAGGAATATCGCAAATAGAGCCATTGCGATACCCATCAAAGGAGTAGTTCCCCATCCAGGAGCTACTTTACCATATTCCGAATTCAAAGGTTTCAATAACCCCCCTGCAGAAGTCTTTTTTGGACGAGCTCTAGAACTACCCTCAACTGTTTGTGCAGCCATAAATCCTATTTTTTCTTCATTGAGATCTGTTGACTTTGTATACCATTCCGTTGTAAATAAACGATCTTATCACGGATCCGTTGTGATCTTGAAATTCTAGAATAATGGAAACAGCAACCCTAGTCGCCATTTCTATATCTGGGTTACTTGTAAGTTTTACTGGGTACGCCTTATATACTGCCTTTGGGCAACCCTCTCAACAACTAAGAGATCCATTCGAGGAACACGGGGACTAGTTTGAAGTAGAAGTAATGGGCCTCCCAATATTGGGAGGCCCATTACTTCAATTGAGATAATAAAAAAGAATTTCATTTTTTAGTTGGAACTTTAGGCGGTTCTCGAAAAAAGATAGCGAAAAAAATGATCCCTAGAGTCGAGACTAAGAGGAATGTATAAACCAATGCTTCCATAAATTCGATCGTGGTTTCCAATTATAGCTTCCATACCTGTTTATTTGGGATCATCTCCCGGATTAACGAAAAAAAAAGAATAAAAAAGGGCGGCGATTTTAATCTAGATTTCTCCAGTACCTTATACCTTATTGAAAACCGAAAAATCACAAATCAAAATAGAAGCAGAAGTGATAAACCCAAAATAGAGGAGTAGTACTGCATCAGACTACTTGTCTTCTTGTAGTTGGATCTCCAAGTTTTTGGAATACTCCAAATTCCACTTGAGCATCCAAATCCGGGTCAATACCAGCAAAAACATCTCTGAACAAGGTTCTAGCACCATGCCAAATGTGTCCGAAGAAGAAAAGCAGAGCAAATGAAGCGTGTCCAAAAGTAAACCAGCCCCTTGGACTGCTACGAAAAACGCCATCGGATTTCAAAGTAGCACGATCTAATTCAAAAATTTCACCCAATTGAGCACGTCTAGCATATTTTTTCACAGTAGCAGGATCACTATAACTTACTCCATTCAGTTCGCCACCATAGAACTCAACGGTTACACCTACTTGTTCGACACTATACTTCGATTCTGCCCTTCGAAAAGGCACGTCGGCTCTAACAATTCCATCTCCGTCTACCAAAACAACTGGAAATGTTTCAAAAAAAGTAGGCATACGACGTACAAAAAGTTCACGCCCTTCTTTATCTCTAAAGATAGGGTGCCCTAACCACCCGACAGCTATTCCATCCCCGTTATCCATTGAACCCGCTCTGAATAATCCCCCTTTCGCAGGATTATTTCCGATGTAATCATAAAAAGCTAATTTTTCAGGAATTTTAGACCAAGCTTCTGATAAACTTTGATTTTCGGCTAGTCCAGCACTGACTCTTCGATATATTTCTTGCTGAAAGTATCCCTGATCCCATTGATAACGGGTGGGCCCAAATAATTCGATGGGGGTAGTTGCTGAACCATACCACATAGTTCCAGCAACAACAAACGCTGCAAAAAAGACAGCAGCGATGCTGCTGGAAAGAACGGTTTCAATATTGCCCATACGTAATCCTTTGTATAGGCGTTGAGGTGGGCGGACACTAAGATGGAATAAGCCTGCTAATATCCCCAATGTCCCTGCTGCAATATGATGAGAGGCTATTCCTCCTGGAACAAAAGGATCAAAACCTTCCACACCCCATGCTGGATTTACAGATTGTACCCTTCCAGTTAGTCCATACGGGTCGGACACCCATATTCCAGGACCATACAATCCTGTTACATGAAATGTCCCAAAACCAAAGCAAGCCACTCCTGAGAGAAATAAATGAATTCCAAAGATTTTAGGCAAATCCAAAGACCGTTTTCCCGTACGGTCATCGACAAATATTGCTAGATCCCAATACACCCAATGCCAGATAGCTGCCAAGAAGCACAAGCCCGAAAATACAATATGTGCCCCGGCTACACCTTCGTAGCTCCAAATACCCGGATTCGTTACCGTCCCCCCTGTAATACTCCAACCGCCCCATGAATCGGTTATTCCTAAACGAGTCATGAAGGGTATAACGAACATGCCTTGTCTCCACATTGGATCAAGAACCGGATCGGAGGGATCAAAAACAGCTAATTCATATAGAGCCATTGAACCGGCCCAACCCGCAACCAGAGCTGTATGCATTATATGGACAGCAATCAAACGACCGGGATCATTCAATACGACGGTATGAACACGATACCAAGGCAAACCCATGGGACTACCCCTTTATTAATAAAAAATAGACACTATGTAACTTTATTGCATTGAAAAAAAAAACTATGCTATCCCTTCTTTTTTCAGGGGATTCTCTCGAAAAAGGATTAATATTTGTTCTATTCTATTAGTAATAATGGAATAGTAATAATGGAAGAGTTCGGTTCGTAGGAAAAAAGAGAAGCAGATCTATTCTATACTCGATAAGTACCAATACGCAATGGGGGCTGATTCCCTTCTCTATGAGCACATGCGTCTATATTTGGCCATCATTCAAAAGACCTATTCATAAGAATTGTCCTTTATTTTATGAACTTAGTCAATTGCTGTATAAACTAAGATAACGGCCAATATTATTAAGACAAGAAGCTCATTATTACGCTTCCACATCAAAGTGAACTAGAGTACTTAATTCTTTTTTTCTTTTATGCCTATTGGTGTTCCAAAAGTACCTTATCGAAGTCCCGGGGACAAGCATCCATCTTGGGTTGACATATAGTGTGACTTGTCAGATCTATTGGGTCATATGGGATTTCCCCATTCTCTCCCCCGATCGAGATATCCTCTGTTTTGCCAAAAAAATTTGATTGAATTTGCAAAAATTTGTAGCGTGAAATGCAATGAAGTAAATTAGATCTATTTCGTGAGGAGGTATCCAGCGTAATATTAGCAATAAATCAATTTTATGGTCGTCTTGGCTGGACCAATAAAATGAGGTATCCAGGCTCCGTTTAGCAAAAACCAATTGGTAATATATCTATGATTATTACTTATACCAGAAAAGATTCCATTTAGAACTTTATTCGAAATAGGAGTGATCTCAAACTGTTAATCAATAATCAACGGAATAATAAATAGGATGAATACGTCAAATATTGGGCGGAAGACAGGAAAGAAATGAATTCAAAAAAAGGGGGGAAGTCGTAGCAAAAAAGAGACGTGGTATTGGGGCCATTTGCCCTATATGTGCAAATCAAAGGCGGGCGGATCCTTATACTCGGAGTAGAGCATAAACCTAAAAAATTTGAAGAAGCCCACAGTCAATTCAGGAACAAGAAAAAGGCATCGTGATTTGTGGATTGGATCGCGATGTAAAAAATACATCAATGAAAAGTTAGTTCAATAAGTCGATAAGTTTAGTGAATTGCTTTTTTCTATTAGAATAGGTATAGGAAAACCGGCTAAATGCATCGTTCTTGAAAAATGGAAGAAAAGCCCCCTCTGTAGAAGGAGCCTGCTAGGAAAAAAGAAAGGGCTGGGAGCTACACATTGATTTTTTCTTTCGCAAGTTTTGTCGAACCGTATGCATCAAAAGATGCCTGTACGGCTCCTAAGGGATACAGTTTTATCCTAATCAACCGACTTTATCGAGAAAGATTACTTTTTTTAGGTCAAATGGTTGAGAGTGATATCTCGAATCAACTTATTGGTATTATGGTATATCTCAGTATAGAGAACGAGACCAAAGATTTGTATTTATTTATCAACTCTCCTGGCGGATGGGTAATACCCGGAATAGCAATTTATGATACTATGCAATTTGTGCGACCAGATGTACAGACAATATGCATGGGATTGGCCGCCTCCATGGGGTCTTTTCTCCTGGCCGCAGGAGCAAGTACCAAACGTCTAGCATTCCCTCACGCTTGGCGCCAATGAGTTTTTTATTTGAGAGAAAAAAGAAGACTATGCCTTCGCCATATGAATTTTTAAGATTAAGTAATAATAGCACGGCACTTCGAATTCGATATGAAAATTGTTAGTGTTTTTTTTTTTTCAAAATATTCGATTATGTAGCGAAGCAGTAGTATGAGAGAAAGGAGGGGTATTCCGAGTTTATCTTGTCTATTGTAGGCCTATTGTAGCGTCACAAACTTTTTTCACGACGGAAGACTATTAATAATATTTATGGTATGAAAGAGTACGAAAAAAAAAGAAGATTTTTTTGCTTTTTTTTATTTGAAAAAAAAAAAAAAGACACTTTGGGATTGCTGAATCACAAACAAAATAAATATATAAAGCAACGGAGCCATCATAGTATTTTGAACTCCTAAAAAAAAGAAGGGTGGTAATTGGATCATTTACCGATCTGGGTATAATAGAATCCCGAAATTTCTCCTTGTTTGATGAAAGGTAAAAAGCAAATTCCATTGGCGAGCCGTATGCAATGCGAAAAAAATGCCCGTACGGTTGTTCAATTCTATCTTTTTCTTTATCTCCTCCACTCGGCTAATCGTGCGAGATAGAGGAACCTTTTTTTAGGTTATAATATATCATCAGGGTCATGATCCATCAACCTTTTGGCGCTTTTTATGGGGCACAAACGGGAGAATTTGTCCTGGATACGGAAGAGCTACTGCGACTGCGCGAAATCCTTACAATGGTTTATGTACAAAGATCGGGCAAGCCCTTATGGGTTGTATCCGAAGACATGGAAAGGGATACTTTTATGTCAGCAACAGAAGCCCAAGCTCATGGAATTGTTGATCTTGTAGCGGTTGGATAAAACATAGCAAGAGCAGTGACTCCGTAAGGGTTTAATAGAATATTAAATCAAAACAGAAGGAATTCGTAATCATCCGGTTAGGATCGATCTAAACCAGCCCATAATGGATAATTCAGCATGCCGACTATTAAACAACTTATTAGAAACCCAAGACAGCCAATCAGAAACGTTACAAAATCCCCCGCTCTTGGGGGATGCCCTCAGCGCCGAGGAACATGTACAAGGGTGTATGTGCGACTCGTTTCAATCATGGGCTGAGACTGAGACAAAACAAAAGAAAGAAAACAATTTGGAAGTATAAATGATAAGTACCAGTGAATCGGATAAAATGGAAGAAGAAGAACTGCATTCACTAGCTAAAAAAAAATAGATCTATCATATCTTTCTAGTGTGTATGAAAATTATGGTTTCTACTGGCGCAAATTCAACAGCCTCAATTTGCAATTTAAGATGAGAAAGAATTCCCCATTGGTATTGGTAACAAATAGTTACCCATTAAGCGGGGGAAATACTATAAAAAAAGAAGAAAGATTATCTTTCTACTCTTGCAAGAACGGACTAACAGGGTCAGCTCCCCACCAATCTTCATAATTAAATACCGTTACTGTATAAGGTCTATCTCGTTATGAAAGACCTATTACTAGAAAATTCATGGGTAGAGCCGAAGAGTGGTAACTGTACAAGTTACCAATAGAATTGATTAAATGAAGGAAGTGGCTCCGGTGTATCGAGAGGGCCTCACCGTTTAAGAAGTAATCATAGAGACGACGGAACCCACAATTTCTTTATCTATTTTGTACTTTATTTTTTTTTTACTATTTTAATTTTATTTCCAATGCCTCGAAAAAAGGTAAAAGCGTGGTCGGGAAGGTTAGAGTAGCAAAAGCCATTGGAATTTTGATTTTATAAATTGGAAGAATCCGTTTTGTTATTAATAGACTAGGAAAGGGAAAAAGAATAACTGAAAGAAAGGAAATCAATCAGTTATTCATCAAAGTTTGATTTCTTCAATGACCAGAATTAGACGAGGATATATAGCTCGGAGACGTAGAACAAAAATGCGTTTATTTGCATCAAGCTTTCGCGGGGTTCATTCAAGACTTAGTCGAACAATTACTCAACAGAAAATAAGAGCTTTGGTTTCGGCTCATCGTGATAGCGATAGACAAAAAAGGGATTTTCGTCGTTTGTGGATCACACGAATAAATGCAGTAATTGGCGGAAATGGGGTATCCTATATTTATAGTAGATTAATACAAAATCTGTATAAGGCGCAGCTGGTTCTTAATCGTAAGATACTTGCACAAATAGCTATATCAAATAGGAATTGTCTTTATATGATTTCCAATGAGATTTTAAAATAAGGAAATTGGAAGGAGTCCATTATAATTTTTAAACGGAGTTCTCTGGAGAATGAACTCCAGGAAGATGGAGTAGAAATAATATGATAAAGTCGTCAAAATGAGCGAACGCGCTAAATAGAAAAAGATTGTTTTTATTCTTCTTCCCCAATTTTTTTTTTCTTACGACACGATTACTTCTCGGATTTTTTCAACAAAACGTCCATCTGGGTTTGAGTTCCGATTGGAATTTGGATTTAATTGAAGAGTAACCCTATTTTTTTCTGGTTCGAAGACCTGGAGTTCGAGTGGTTGACCCATTTCTTTCAAATTGTTTGTCATTATTAAGAAAAGGTAACGAAGATAAAATACGAGCTTGTTTTATAGCAATAGTAATTAATCGTTGTTCTTTTAAGGTCAATCTATTCACCCGTCTAGATAATATTTTTCCTTGTTCACTAAGAAATCGACTAATTAAAGTCATGTTTCTATAATCAATTCGATCCCCCGATTGTATCGGGGGCAAACGCCTACGAAAAGATCGCTTGGATTTAAGAAAGAGTCGCTTGGTTTTATCCATAATTTGTTTATTCCTTATCTCTAAAATCCTATTTTGATGAAATAAAAAATTGCGTTATAGAATCAATTAGAGGATTTGGTTTGTCTATATTTGTTTATTTGTTTTTATTTCAATATATGAAATAATATAGATATATATCTATATTATTTTTTCATGTTATTCGCAAGAGTGACACACAGACACGCAGTTCGACTCTAGCTATTTTTTTATCTCCCCATGAAGTGTATGTTTGTAACAATAGAGACAGAATTTTCTCAATTCCAATCGACTAGGTGTATTGTGTCGATTCTTTTGAGTAATATATCTGGAAATACCCCTTGCCCTTGATTCCTTATTAACACTGTTTCGAACACAACGAGTACATTCCAAAATAACCCTTGCTCGGACATCTTTACCCTTGGCCATGGCCCTCCTTTGGGTTTTGGATTCACCCAACTTTTCTATTTTCCGACCTGAACCGAATAAGAAACAAGGGACAAAAAACTAAAAGTTATTAACCACCCAAAATCCAATTCTGAAATAAAGATTTTATTGCAATCAATATAGTAAATAAATAGGAAATAATAAGTAATACAAAAATTGCTAACTATATTCCTAATCACAGTACAGTATTTCATTTAAGTATCGTGTAGTGTAGGCTACTCTTACACTAGCCGCATTTCCATTTCTGTTTTCTTTTCACTGTCTATTTTCTTTTAACTGGATAATTAATTTAATTGGAGCCTGAACTGAACCCGAGTTTCGCTGAGGTTGAAGTCACATTTTTCTTTCGCTTTCCTCCTTTATTCTATCTATTTAATTATTTAATTGTAAAAAAAAAAGAAAAGAGGAGAAAGAGAGATTAGTCACAAATATTTGATTCTAGCTCTAATCTTCTTCACCCCGTTCCAGTTCAATAACTAGAATGAAAAAAACGGAAATGTCAATGCGTCCGGGAACAAACGGTTGATTTCTATCAATAACCCTGCTAAAGACCCGAACCATAGAGTACTTAGTACCGGTGCCACGGAAAGATATGTTTTTAGATCTCGCATTGAAAATCCTCCTTCTTTTTTGTTTTTGTATTCCCTATTGTAATCGATTATGGTAAGGGATGTATATGGAGTTAAAGGCCACTTGTATTTGTGGCGCGGAATCCTTAATTCAAATTGAAATGCGCAATGATTCAGTAGATAAGATTTTTTTGTCTTTTTTTTTTCTTAAAACAGAAAAATGGATCGCTTTACGCCTGAGAATTCCCAAGAAAAATAATAATTTATTATTATTATATGTTATATGATATGAGATCAAAAACAAGAAAAGGCAAGAGTTATTTTGCATACCAATAGAGGGAATAAAAAAATAAGGATGTGGAAAACAAGACGGGGATTCTTTACAATGATACTGTAGACCCGTTGAAAGGGATGTAGCGCAGCTTGGTAGCGCGTTTGTTTTGGGTACAAAATGTCACGGGTTCAAATCCTGTCATCCCTACCAATTACCGCTCAGAGCAGCAGTAACGCAAGATCCTTTTTTTTAGATTTATTTCTAATTTTGACATACATAATCTTTCATTTTATGATATATGATAGTATACACATACAAGAATTGTTGGGGTAAAAAAAAATCGACTTTTTACTTATTTCCAGTCTTTTCTTTTCCGTTGTGATAAGAAAGCGCTCTTAGTTCAGTTCGGTAGAACGTGGGTCTCCAAAACCCAATGTCGTAGGTTCAAATCCTACAGAGCGTGATTCCACTCCTGTTGTCTTAGATCGAAAATCACACACGTTGAACTGAAATAATTGAACAGCAATCTGAATTTGACCCTGACCTGACCCCCCTCGGATTAAATTAAAGAACGGAGGGGGTCAGTTAAAAAAAGAGATGTTAATTAATCAAAGGTCCAACCGATCACCACGTCTGTATTGTAAATATGCGGTTACGAATAATCCAGCCAAAGTAATAGGAATTAGACCTAAGACGATTCCAAATAGAAAGACTTCAATCATTTGAATTTTATTTCTTTTTTGTTTGAAAGGTTAAAAAGAGGGGTAATATCTATCCCTAAATAGTAATCCGTCTTGCCTAGGAATCTCAATAACCAATAATTCGGAATTAACGTGGTACGGCAAGGAACTAGACAATATGTGAAATACCACAGAAAGATTTCTTTTTATGAATTATTCATTCAATTAATTTCAAATAAGTCCTATCTTACTCAGACCAATAAATAGAGCCGAGGTTATAGTTAAAGCTGCTAGGAGAAAACCAAAATAACTAGTTATAGTAGGCATGACGGAGCTAAAGGAAATATGTTCTTTTTATACATATGTTTATAAAGCACTTCCCTAAGTTTCAACTTTTGAACGATATGAGGATAAGCAAAAATACCCTACGAATTCTGAGAATACCTTCAATGGAAAATTTTTGATTCTTCAAGTATTCTCGAAGGTACTAACAAAAATTAGTGACAGGGATAAAAAAAAGAAAAAAATTCATCGTCTTTTACAGCGACCCATCCCACGATTGCGAATCGACGGATTGAGTGGGCAACTCTTGAGTCAACTAATATTAAAATAATAATAAAAACTATGTCATGTAACTTCATTTCAAAGGGGAATCGCTTCTATTTTGTATTTTTATTTTTTATTGTATCAAATACATTTTCGACTAAAAAGCGACCTTATAATACTTTTTAGAATACTTTTTTCTTTACTTTAATACTTTTAATTTGTTTTACTTTATTTTATTTACTTTTATTTTTCTCTCAGTAGTTCCAGCGGTGGGTTCATTGACATAATATCTCAAATGAGAAGACAAAAGGTATCGCACAACCAGATCACTCAACGAATCCCATTTTTATTTTGGTTCAATTCGATTCTAAAACTAAAAATTTTTCTTCGCTTTTCCTTTATAGATTTTTCATTTTGTCTTTCCATATTATATATAAAGGATAAAGCCCGCACGTTGTAGTTAGGTCAAGAAAGAACCTTTGGATCTAATACAAC